AAAAATAAATGATTAATTACAAATATCTATGATCCATATTCTCTATAAAGGACCGGAAATGCCTTGCTTACGTATCATTGGAAAGTGCATTAACATAAATACAGCAGTAAGAAGAGGTAATACAAAAGTATGTAAACTATAAAAACGAGTCAAGGTGGATTGTCCTACACTAGCACTTCCCCGTAATAACTCCACCAAAGACGATCCTATTACAGGAATAGCTTCAGGTACCCCTGTTACAATTTTGACTGCCCAATAACCAATTTGGTCCCAAGGTAAGGAATAACCAGTTACACCAAAAGATGCGGTCAATACAGCCAAAACAACACCCGTAACCCAAGTCAATTCGCGAGGTTTTTTAAAACCGCCGGTGAGATACACACGAAATACGTGCAGTATCATCATTAAAACCATCATACTTGCCGACCATCGATGAACTGATCGGATTAACCAACCAAAGTTAGCCTCAGTCATTATATATTGAACAGAAGTAAAAGCCTCAGTAACGGTCGGACGATAATAAAAGGTCATAGCAAACCCCGTTGCTACTTGAACTAAAAAGCAAGTAAGTGTAATTCCTCCTAAACAATAAAATATGTTGACATGAGGAGGAACGTATTTACTAGTTATATCATCGGCAATCGCCTGAATCTCAAGACGTTCTTCGAACCAATCATAGACTTTATTGAGATAGGTAAACCAAAGGAACTCCCCCTCTGAGAATCGTATATGAGAATTTCATCTCGTACGGCTCAAACAGAAATACCCCAATATTGGTTGTAATGGAAACGGATATGTTTAATAAAAAGTTTGAAACTTTTTTTTTAACTTAATCCTATTATTCCAAATCTTATATGAAGATAAGAAAATATAGAAATCCGAAAGATATTCTTTACGGTTATAATGCCAAAATCTCAAGTCAGCTCACTCGTCTTTATCGTTACAGGCCTCTTGAATCTTCTATTTACTTCATTTTTTTCCTTTTTTTTTTGTGTGTATAATGTGACTTTACTGTATTTGTTTTTTTTATGTGTGTACATAATACGACTTTACTGCTGTCTTCTTCATTATTAGTATTGATAAGAATTTTCTTGTTAAGACCCCATGAACAATTAAACAAAACCTCAGATTCATACCAGAACCACGATGATTCAAAAAAACCTTAAATATCCAAAAATTCCCTGAGTAAGAACTACTGGATTATCACTTATTCAATAAATAAATAGATAGAATAAAAAAAAACGTTTGTGCTTTGATCAAAATAAAGACAAGCGTTGGCAGTTTGAAATAATAAAAATATTTCGATTTATTATAACTTATCTTCTAAGAAAAATGTTTTAAAGTCCGGTTACGAGGTCGAAATATGTCGAAATATTAAGTATGAATCATAGTTCTAATACTTTAAAATTTTCGATATTCCGTGCTCCAGATACTAGAAAACATATCTGACGGGGTAAAACCATCTCTATCAAGATGACAGATCCTTTTTTCGTTCTGTATTTTCAATAAGATCAATTATAACAAGTCGCACACTCATATTCCGGAAATACAGAAACAACGAAATTCCGCGGTCGAACTACCAAATCCAAAATGGAATGGGCTAAAATAAAAATAAAAGACCTAAATTAAATGCGTAACTTTTTAAAAAAAAAAAAAAAAAGCTAGTTAGTCGGTTCTTGTGAATCTAATTCATAGAAATTCCGTCCAGTAAAATGGACGAATTATAAATCTCCAAAATAATAGATAGAAATATAGCAAATAGAGCCATTGCAACACCCATCAGAGGAGTAGTTCCCCACCCCGGAGCTACTTTACCATATTCTGAATTCAACGGTTTCAATAAATCCCCTACAGCAGTTCGTCTTGGACCAGATCTAGAACTACCCTCAACGGTTTGTGTAGCCATAAATCCTATTTTTTATTCATTCAGATCTGTTGACTTTGTATACCATTTCACTGTAAATATAGGATTATATCCTATAGATCCATTGTGGTCTTAAAATTATATAAGAATGGAAACAGCAACCCTAGTTGCTATCTCTATATCTGGTTTACTTGTAAGTTTTACTGGGTATGCCTTATATACTGCTTTTGGGCAACCCTCTCAACAACTAAGAGATCCATTCGAAGAGCATGGGGACTAGTTGAAGTAATGAGCCCCAATATATCAATACTTCATTGGGGCTCATTACTTCAATTGAGATAATTAAAAATCATTTCGTCTTTTTAGTTGGAACTTTAGGGGGTTCTCTAAAAAAGATAGCGAAAAAGATTATTCCTAAAGTCGAGACTAAGAGGAATGTATAAACCAATGCTTCCATAGATTTCATCGTGGTTTACAATTATAGCTTTCATACCTGTTTATTTTGGATCATCTCCCATATAAAGAAAAAGAAGGAACAAGAGTTAAAAAATGCAATTATTCAAATCAAGATTAATCCATTTCCCTATGTAAAATAAAAATTACACCAAAAAATATAGTAAAAAAGGAACAACACAAAAAGAAAGAATGTTCTATCAGACTATTTGTCTTCTTGTAGTTGGATCTCCCAGTTTTTGGAATGCTCCAAATTCGACTTGAGCATCCAAATCAGGATCGATACCAGCAAAAACATCTCTGAACAAAGTTCTAGCACCATGCCAAATGTGCCCGAAAAAGAAGAGAAGAGCAAACGAAGCATGTCCAAAAGTAAACCAACCCCTCGGGCTGCTACGAAAAACACCATCCGATTTCAAAGTAGCACGATCTAATTCAAAAATTTCACCCAATTGAGCACGTCTAGCATATTTTTTCACAGTAGCAGGATCACTATAACTGACTTCGTTGAGTTCGCCACCATAGAACTCAACAGTTACACCTACTTGTTCGACACTATACTTCGATTCTGCCCTTCGAAAAGGAACATCGGCTCTAACAATTCCGTCTCCGTCTACCAAAACAACCGGAAATGTCTCAAAAAAAGTAGGCATACGTCGTACAAAAAGTTCACGCCCCTCTTTATCTCTAAAGATAGGATGTCCTAACCAACCGACGGCTATTCCATCTCCATTATCCATTGAGCCCGCTCTAAATAATCCCCCTTTTGCCGGATTATTGCCGATGTAATCATAAAAAGCTAATTTTTCGGGAATTTTAGACCAAGCTTCTGATAAACTTTGATTTTCGGCTAGCCCAGCACCAACTCGTCGATATATTTCTTGCTGGAAGTATCCCTGATCCCATTGATAACGAGTTGGACCAAATAATTCAATCGGGGTTGTTGCTGAACCATACCACATTGTTCCAGCAACAACAAAAGCTGCAAAAAATACAGCAGCGATACTACTGGAAAGGACGGTTTCAATATTTCCCATACGCAATCCCTTGTATAGACGTTGGGGTGGACGCACACTAAGATGGAAAAGGCCCGCTAATATACCCAATGTCCCTGCTGCAATATGATGAGAGGCTATTCCACCGGGAACAAAAGGATCAAAACCTTCTACACCCCATGCAGGATTTACGGATTGCACCCTTCCGGTTAGGCCATAAGGATCGGACACCCATATTCCAGGACCATACAATCCGGTTACATGAAATGCGCCAAAACCAAAACAAGCCACCCCTGCAAGAAATAAATGAATTCCAAATATTTTTGGCAAATCCAAAGAGGGTTTTCCTGTACGTTCATCACAAAAGATTTCTAGATCCCAATAGACCCAATGCCAGATAGCCGCCAAAAAGCACAAGCCCGAAAACACAATATGCGCTCCGGCCACACCTTCATAACTCCAAATACCCGGATTCGTCGTAGTCCCCCCTGTGATACTCCAACCGCCCCACGAATTGGTTATTCCTAAACGAGTCATGAAGGGTATAACGAACATACCCTGTCTCCACATTGGGTCAAGAACAGGGTCGGAGGGATCAAAAACTGCTAATTCATATAGAGCCATCGAACCGGCCCAACCAGCAACCAGAGCTGTATGCATTATATGGACAGAAAGTAAACGGCCGGGATCATTTAATACAACGGTATGAACACGATACCAAGGCAAACCCATGAGAATACCCCTTTTATCAGCAAAAAATAGACACTATGTAACTTTATTGCACTGGAAAAAAATATACTATGGAACCCCACTTGCAGTAGATTATATCGGGTAAGGGATTACATTTTTTTTTCTAGGTTTTTAGGAAAGATGGAACAATTATATTCATAGGAACAAAAAAAAGCGGATCTATTTTATTCTATACCCGATAAATAACAATACGCAATGGTGGTGTTGGTGGTGGGGGAGATCCTATTTTTTATGCGTGTTTCTATCCGTGAATGCGGACATAGTTTTTATCATTCAAAGAACCTGTTCGTAAGAACTATCTTTTATTTATTTTTTTCATTTGGTATTCCCCCCCCCCACCCCCTTTTTTTATTTATCATTTATAAATACAAGATGATAAAGACAAATAATTTTTAACACAATAAATAAACCCATTTTTACGTTTCCACATCAAAGTTACATATATTACTTCATTTTTGTTCTTGATTTAATGCCTATTGGTGTTCCAAAAGTTCCCTTTCGAAGTCCTGGAGAGGAAGATGCATCTTGGGTTGACATATAGTGCGACTTGTCAGATATATTGGGTTATATGGGATTTCCCCGTTTTCTCCCCCGATCGAGGTATCCTCTCTTTCACCCCGAAAAATATTGATTGAATCATCAAAAATCTGGAGCGTGAAGTGTAATGAAGTGCAATTAGATCGATTTTTGAAGGGATATCCAGATTACTATTATCAATTTTGAAGTTTTTATGGTTGGCTTGGCTGGACCAATAAAATAAAGTATCCAGGCTCTGTTTAGAAAAAAAAACGGTAATATATCTACGATTACTACTTCTAGCATGTCATATATGTGCCAGAAAACATAAAATAATAAATTCATAAAAAGGGAAGTCGTAGCAAAAAGATATGGTATTGGAGTATTTGTCCTATATGTGCAAATCAAAATCGGGCAGATCTTTACTCAGAGTAGAATAGAAACCTAAAAGAAAAGAATTGAAGAAGCCCATTCAGAAACAAGAAAATTACATTGCGATTTTGATTCGATCTCGATGAAAACAATACATCAATGAGGAGTTAGTTCAATAAGTTTAATACATTCGATATATTTCTTCTATTATATATGTAAAAAAAATTTTATATGGATAAAGGAAGGGATCAAAAGTTGTCTTTCTTGAAATAAAATAATGTAAAAATGTAAGAAAAAGACCTTTCCCTTCGTTAGAAGTTCATTAGGAAAATGAAAAGTGAAGAGGGTTGAAATCTACACATTGATTTATTTTTGCGATCTTTTGTGAACCGTATGCATCAAAAGATGCATGTACGGCTCTTAAGGGATAAAATCTTATCCTAATCAACCGACTTTATCGAGAAAGACTCCTTTTTTTAGGCCAAGAGGTTGATAGTGAAATATCGAATCAACTTATTGGCCTTATGGTATATCTCAGTATGGAGGACGATAACAAAGATTTGTATCTGTTTATAAATTCTCCAGGCGGATGGGTAATACCCGGAATAGCTATTTATGATACTATGCAATTTGTACAACCCGATGTACAGACAGTATGCATGGGATTAGCCGCTTCAATGGGATCTTTTCTTTTGGCAGGAGGAGAAATTACCAAACGTTTAGCATTCCCTCACGCTTGGCGCCAATGAGTCTTTTATTTGAGAAAAAAAAAAAAGAAAGACTATGCCTTCGCCAATATTAAGTAATAATAGCATGGCACTTCAAGTTCGATATGAGTTTTTTTTTTCAAAATTTCCAAAACCATTCGATTATGTATCGAAAGAGTAGTATGAAAAAAGACTATTTACCATTTTATATGATCTATCAGGAGCCTATTTCAGTGTCACAAACTTTTTTGTTTTCGGTTTTTACATCGGAAAGGTTTTAACAAAATTTATGTTTTTAACAATATATATGCTATGAAAGAATATATATATTAACTGTTTGAAAAAAAAAAAAAGACACTTTGGGATTGCTGAAGAACAGACGAAATAATAAAGCAACGGAACCATCATAGTATTTTAGAAATACTACAAAAAAGGAAGGATGGTTATTGGATCATTTACTGATACTGATCTGGGTCTGATAGACCCAGTATTTTTTCTATTTCTTCGATGGAAGGTAGAAATCAATTCCATAGTAGAGCCGTATGCAATACGCAAAAGATGCCTGTACGGTTGTTCAATTCTGTCTTTTTTTTCCTATCTCTCGCACGATAAGGCGAGAGATAGGAAACCATTATTATTTTATATCATCAGGGTAATGATCCATCAACCCGCTAGTTCTTTTTATGAGGCACAAACGGGAGAATTTATCCTGGAAGCAGAAGAACTACTGAAGCTTCGCGAAACTATCACAAGGGTTTATGTACAAAGAACAGGCAAACCTTTATGGCTTGTATCCGAAGACATGGAAAGGGATGTTTTTATGTCAGCAGCAGAAGCCCAAGCCCACGGAATTGTTGATCTTGTAGCGGTTGAATAAAAAATTAGCAGCAAGGATTCCGCGCAAATACACGATTTGATATTTTTTTTTTTCTTATTAATTTAGTCTTCTTATCTGATTTATTATCATATTTCTATTAATAGATTAATTAATAGAAATATGATAATAAATATTAATGAATCTATTAATAGAATAGAACTGATTCATAATCATCGGGTTATGATTGATCTAAACCAACTCATTATGTATACGACTCACCATGCCAACTATGAAACAACTTATTAGAAACACAAGACAGCCAATCCGAAATGTCACGAAATCCCCCGCTCTTCGGGGATGTCCTCAGCGCCGAGGAACCTGTACTAGGGTGTATGTGCGACTCGTTCAGATCATAGACTAAAATAAAAAAAAAAGGAAAAAAAAAATTCCAGTATCGGGGGATCGGTTAAGATAGTGAATGGAAGAGCTCCATTCACTATCTTAACTAATCTTAACTAATATATATAATATAAAATAAAAAAATTAATAATAAATAAAAAATATATAGAGAGATATATTCTTCTATTGTGTATCAAATTTATGGTTTCGATTGGTGCAAACCCAATCACCTCAATTTGCAATTTAAGATGAGAAAGATTTCACCATTGGTAGTAAATGCTTATCCATTAAGCGGGGGAAATCCTATAGTTCAATTAAAAAGCGGAATAATTATGCCCTTATTTTTGCAAGAACGGACTAAGAGGGTCAGCTACCCAGCTAATCTTCATACTTAAATACCGTTACTGTATAGCTAGATTTCGTTGTGAAAGACCTATTACTTGATATTTCATGGGTAGAGCCAAAGAGTGTGAACTGTACAAGTTAACAAAAATATTTATTAAACCGAGGAAGGGGCTCCGGTGTATAGAGAGGATCTCACCGTTTTAAAAGTAATCATAGAAACGATGGAACCCACCATTTCTTTTTCTATTTTATTTACTTTACTATGTTTTTTCTCAATACACTCTCTTATTTCGAAGTTAAATGCTTCAAAATCAAAAGAAAAAAATCGTGGTTGGGAAGGTTATAGTAGCAAAAGCCATTGAAATTCTTACTTTATACATTGGAAGAATCCATTTTTGTTATTAATAGACTAAGAAAGGAAAAAGAATAACTGAAAGAAAAAAAATGAATCTAATAGTTATTCATCAAAGTCTCATTTCATTTACTCAATGACCAGAATTAAACGAGGATATACAGCGCGGAAACGTAGAACAAGAATTCGTTTATTTACATCAAGCTTTCGTGGGGCTCATTCAAGACTTACTCGAACTATTACTCAACAGAAAATAAAAGCTTTGGTTTCGGCTCATCGGGATAGAGATAGGAAAAAAAGAGATTTTCGCGGTTTGTGGATCAATCGAATAAATGCAGTAATTGGTAAGAATAAAAAAAAAATGTACAATAGTTATCGTAATTTATTGTATAATCTGTACAAGAGGCAATTGCTTCTTAATCGTAAAATAGTTGCACAAATAGCTATATTAAAGGGTAATTGCCTTTTTATGATTGCCAACGAGATCATAAAATAAAAATTCCCCGGAGAATGAACTCCGGGAAGGTAGTAGAGTAGGGATTTGTATGAAAAAATATGATTCATATGATAAAGTCATCAAAATGAACAACCACGTTCAATATAAAAAGATTTATTCTTCTTCACCGATTTTCTTTTTTCTTATAACACAACAACCTAAATTTGATTGGCGTTGTTTTCCAACAAAACATCAATTCAAATTGGATTTTAGTTTCAATTCAAATTTGAATTCAATTGAAGAATAGTTTTTTTTTGTTTTAAGACCGGTAGGAGTAGTTCTAGCGGTTGACTCGCCTTTTTCAATTTTTTTTTTCATTATTAAGAAAAGGTAACGAAGATAAAATACGAGCTTGTTTTATAGCAATCGTAATTAATCGTTGTTGTTTTAAGGTCAATCTATTCACCCGTCTAGATAATATTTTTCCCTGTTCACTAATAAATCGACTAATTAAACTCATGTTTTTATAATCAATTCGATCCCCCGATTGGATCGGGGGCAAACGCCTACGAAAAGATCGCTTGGGTTTAAGAAAAAGTCGCTTAGATTTATCCATGGTTTGTTTATTCCTATCCCGAGAATCCTATTTCTTACCAAAAAAAAAAGGATTTTTGTTTTATTTTATTGCTTTTCTTATTTTTTTTTGTTATATAATATAAAAAAATAGATGTTATATTATGTTATATATATCTAATCTAATTTATATATTTATAATATATAAATTAGAGAATATATATGAGAAATAGATCATTTTTTCCTTTTGGACGGGTGACACGCAAGCGATCTGTTTTTCTATTTCTTTATCTCGGCATGAATCGTATGTTTGCAACAACAAGGACAGAATTTTCTTAGTTCTAATCGACTAGGCGTATTGTGTCGATTCTTTTGAGTAATATATCTGGAAATACCCGTTGATTCCTTATTAACACTCTTTTGAGCACAACAGGTACATTCCAAAATAACCCTCACTCGGATATCTTTACCCTTGGCCATGAACCTCCTTTTTTTTTGATTTACTTAACTCTTCTATTTTTTAGGATTCGAAGCGAAGAAGAAGAAAGGAATGAAAAAAGTAAAAGTTGATAATTCTAAATCAAATTATGAAGGATTTCGTTTCAATTAATATAGGACAAGAAAATTTAAGTAATACAATGATTTCCAATTTTCGAATCGCAGTACAGTATTTCAGTTTTCATTTAAGTATCTTGTATGATATTGGTGCCCCCACCCTAGCCATTCCATTTCCATTTCTGGTCTCACTCTATTAAGAATGGAAATGGAATTGAATTATTCATTCAATTCCATTGAAGCCTGTACAAGATTCCGAGTTTCACCGAGTCCAAATCCCCTTTATTCTTTTCTAACTTTTTATATTCGAAGTCTAAAAAAAAAAAATAATAATAAAGAAGGAGGGGGATTAATCCCAGATATTTGATTGTATCTTTTATCTTCTTCACCCCTTCTTGCGCCCTAGACTAGAATGAAAAAAAAGGGAATATCAATGCATCCGGAAAAAAACGATTGATCTCTATCAAGAGACCCGCTAAAGCCCCGAACCATAGAGTACTTACCACAGGTGCCACGGAGAGATATGTTTTTAGATCTCGCATTTTTTTTTAATCCTCCTTTTTTATTTATTGTAATTTGTAATACATAATTGAATATGATCAGATGATTATTTCGTTAATAACCACTTGGATTTTCGGCCGAATTCCAAATTCAAATTGAAATGTACAACGATTCATTCGATAGCTTTTTTTTTTAGAAAAAAAAAAGTCTATTTCTGCCCGAACATCTCATCACATTAAAATATCAAAAAAAAAATAGATTTCCATTTTAGGAGAATCTCTATTTATTATTATTTTTTAATTAAAAAGTCTTTAATTATTATAATTTAGATTTTTAATTATAATTTAGATTATTATAAGAATCTTTTTTATTCTTTATACTATTATTATAGAATTAAGAATTCTATTACTATATATTATATAGATATATAGATATTATATAGATATATATATAATATTAAATATATATATCTAGATAATATAAAATATTCTATAATAGAATATTCTTCCTTTTTATTATTCTACTATATATATATTCTATTTTTATTCAATATAATATTTATTCAATAGACTTTTTTTTTCTTATTCTATATTATATATAATATATTATAATAATATATTATAGGAAAAATAAAAAATATTTGAATTCTCTATAATATAATAAGAAAAAAAGAAAAAAAATGACAGGATAGTAGATAGATATATATCTATCAACGGAGAAAATAAAAATGTGGAAAACAAAACAAAGATTCTTTCCAATGACACTGGAAAAACCAATTGAAAAGGGATGTAGCGCAGCTTGGTAGCGCGTTTGTTTTGGGTACAAAATGTCACGGGTTCAAATCCTGTCATCCCTATCCCTAACTAGTACTTATCGTATGAGCAGTAACAGGGGATCAATTGAGACCGATTCAAATTGAAGATACATACAATATATATATTGATATAGTATATGCATGCAAGATGTATTGGGTCACAGAGATTTTTTTTTTTTTTTAATTTAAAACGCTCTTAGTTCAGTTCGGTAGAACGCGGGTCTCCAAAACCCGATGTCGTAGGTTCAAATCCTACAGAGCGTGATTCCTTTTTTGTTAGATCGAGAATGACAATGGAAATAATTGAATAGCAGTCTAAAATCTGAATTTGACCTCCTGTGGATTAGGGTTAAAACAAAGGAATAGGAGGTCAATAAACAAAAGAGATGTTAATTAATTAATCAAAGGTTCAACTGATCACCACGTCGGTATTGTAAATATGCAGTTACGAATAATCCAGCCAAAGTAATAGGAATTAGTCCTAACACAATTCCAAATAGAAAAACTTCAATCATTCTTTTTTGTTTGAAAGGGAAAGGAAAGGAGGAGGTAATATATATATCCTTAAATATTAATCCGTATTGACCATGACTCTCAATGAATTGGAAATTGACATGGTAAGGAACTATGGAATATCTAGAGTATCAAAAGATTTCCAATTCAATTGAAATTTTCAAATCAAATAAGTCGTATCTTACTCAGACCGATAAAAAGAACTGAGGTTATAGTTAAAGCCGCTAGTAGAAAACCGAAATAACTAGTTACAGTGGGCATAAAGAAGCTAAATGAAATAAGTTCTTTTTTTACATATGTTTACAAAGCACTTCCCTAAGTTTATATTTTTGAGATAAAAAAGAAATCGAATAGGAGAATAAGCAAAAATACCACTTGATAAATACAATTGAAAATTTTTTATTTATCAATCAATCATTACAGACGAACAAAAATATTAAGAAATAAATTCATCACCTGTGACATCTACCCATCCGGTAATTCACAAAATAAACAGATTTTTGAGCAACTCATGGATTGAGTAAACTAATCCAATAAAGATTTTTATTTTTTTATATTCTATTTATTTTATAGAATATTTCTATTTCTTGTTTATATTCTAAACTATTTATATTCGAAATATGAAATATTTTAAATAATTAGAAATATAAAATTCAAATAATAATAATGTCAAATAATAATAATAAAATAATGAAAATAATAATGAATATTAACAAAAAACAAAAAACCATCTTCGACAAACACAAAAAAGTCTATTTCTAGATTTGACATCTAATTGAATTGTAGAAATATAATATGAGAATCTCTCTCATGAATTATAAAAAAAAATCCGTCGGATTCACCTTTTAATTGATCTTCAGTTTCTCGTCCGAAGCTAGTAATGTGGAGAACCCCCATCTTATACTATAAACAAACAGCTCTTATACTCTTAAACTTTGAGGAATTCTCTATTGAGTACATCGATACAACCAACAAGGAAATTCGAAAAAATCTAGTACTTGATCTCGCCACGGATTGTGAAATTTCGTTGCTGTGTCAGAAGAAGGATAGCTATACTGATTCGGTATACTCGAAAGACACCCTGGGTACAATATTGACGATCTAACAAGGATGGAATCTCAGTAAATTTCTACTTACTGATCTCATCTTTTATGGAATCGATCCCCCTTTGACTGTACAAGAATATGTGGAGCTCGACATGTCTGGAAGCACCGGAGAACGTTCTTTTGCTGATATTATTACCAGTATTCGATACTGGATTATTCATAGCATTACTATACCCTCCCTATTCATTGCGGGTTGGTTATTTGTCAGCACGGGTTTAGCTTACGATGTATTTGGAAGCCCTCGCCCAAACGAGTATTTTACGGAGAGCCGACAAGGAATTCCATTAATAACTGGCCGTTTTGATCCTTTGGAACAACTCGATGAATTTAGTAGATCTTTTTAGGAGGCTCCAATGACCATAGATAGGACCTATCCAATTTTTACAGTACGATGGTTGGCTGTTCACGGACTAGCGGTACCCACTGTTTCTTTTTTGGGATCAATATCGGCAATGCAATTCATCCAACGATAAACCTAATCCGAATTATAGAGCTACGACACAATCAAACCCAAACGAACAAAATGTTGAATTAAATCGTACCAGTCTCTACTGGGGGTTATTACTCATTTTTGTACTTGCTGTTTTATTTTCAAATTATTTCTTCAATTAATAGAAGAAATCAATTAATAGAAGAAAAAGGGAAATAGTAAATACGTATTTTGAAATCTCTTATCCCATTCGGAAGGATATCATTTCATAATTATCTATGACTGTTTATGTCTCTAGCATGACTACTTGATCAAATGTGGAGGAAAGTGGGATAAATGGCCGATACTACTGGAAGGATTCCTCTTTGGATAATAGGTACTGTAACTGGTATTCCTGTGATCGGTTTAATTGGTATTTTCTTTTATGGTTCATATTCCGGATTGGGCTCATCCCTGTAGTAATCGGATAAATTGAGTTTTAAAAATTAACGTGTAAGAAGAACTCAACAGGGATCCACTCTTTTTTTTGATGAATTCGAGGGGTCCCGTTGAGTTCTTAATAAGAATAATATCTCTTATTCGTATAAATGACTCAATGGATAACTTTTTTCGATGTTTCAAAAAAGTCCATTCTTTTTTTATTTGATGTTTTAAAAAAAATGAACTTCTTTTATTGATTCAATAATATTTTTCTGGAAAATATCTGTCAATCTTCTTTTTATTTTAAAGTTGAAAGAAACGTAAAAAAAAAAAGAAGGAATAAAGGCAATCACTTTATTTACTTTTTCGGGGTATCTCACTAGAAAAAAGAATATGAATTATGTTGTATTATATTGGAATAATTCTATTTTTATATATTCTTAATTCTATCTTTATTTTTTCTATCGAGCAAATATCATGCGAACCGAACCTTTTCTTTCTATACTATACTAATAGAATCTTATTCTAAATCGATTTTAGTATCGAATAGTTCATGATTTAATTCTTTTTTTTTTTTCTATTCTAAACAAGTTAATTGAAGAAGTTATATTTGGTCAAAAAGATCCCACCTCCTTTTTGTTTGTCCACTACGTATTCTACTATATGCAATAAAAAAATATTTTATCTCATAAAAAAAAAGTTCTGCTCGAAGGTGTAAAAAATTGAAACAAAGCTAAGAATAGGATTTTTTAAGAAAGGGGATCAAGAAGTATTATTCTATAAATATATTAAATATATTGAAAAATGTTTCTATTTCGATACAAGTAAGAAACAATCGGACTCTAGGAAAAGATAAATAATCCCTCCTAGAATCCCGTTTTACCTATTTAGATTTCTACTGTGCTTAATATTCTACGCCTATTCTTTTTTATTTAGTATCGAGTCGAATTTGCTTATTTTATTACAATAAAAAACTAGTAATTGTTTTCTATTCTAGGACATTGAAATCTGAAAACAGTGACATAATCATACTGCTTTAATGGGGTTAAAAAAAAAGTAAAATAGTCTTCTTCACAATATACATATATATATACTATGACTGACTAGTACTGCGGTACAAGGAGAATTCTCTAAATATGGTAGAAAAAAAAAACTCGAAAGAATCAAAAAAGGTCCTTTCATAAATTTTTTATTATACAGAATAGAATTACAGAATTTATCAACTAAAATTTAGTTCTTTTTACCAGCTTAATATGTTGATAAATTCGCGGACCTAGAAATTATAAATTCATCTCGGACAATTGCACCTTCTCAAATTGTTTCTTTTTAAGAACCAAAAAGATTTGTGCCAAAATAATAGATGCCAAGAAGAACAAGAGACCTTGGACACGTAACGGATCTTGAAGTACTATTTCTGCATCTCCCTGACCAAATCCACCCACATTAGGATTACTCGTTAATGGTTGATCAAGTTTGAGAGATTCACCCTCTGAAACAAGAAGTTCTGGTCCCGGAGGTATAATATCAATCACTTCACGTCCATCCGATGCATCCACTATAGTTATTTCGTATCCCCCCTTTTCTTTTCGTATGATTTTTTTTACTATCCCTGCTGCTGTAGCATTATACACATTATTATTACTCTTGCTCCCGTCGGGATAAATTTGACCCCTCCCCCTGTTCCCACCTATATATATAGGATATTTTAAGAAGTGAACATCTCTCTCAGTAGAAGGATTGGGAGAAAGAATAGGAAAGGTGATTTCACTATATTTCTGACCGGGAACAGGGCCTACCACAAGAATATTTTTTTTTGTGGGACGATAGCTTTGAAAAGAGAGATTACCTAGCTTTTCTTTAATCTCAGGCGAGATACGATCGGGGGGGGCCAATTCAAAACCCTCCGGTAAAATAAGAACAGCCCCCACATTCAAAGCCCCCTTTTTACCATTAGCAAGAACTTGTTTCACTTGCATATCATACGGAATTCGAACAACTGCTTCAAATACAGTATCGGGAAGTACCGTTTGTGGAACTTCAATATCCACGGGCTTATTAGCCAAATGGCAATTGGCACATACAATACGACCAGTTGCTTCTCGCGGATTTTCATAACCCTGCTGTGCAAAAATGGGATATGCATTTGAAATGGATGCTCGAGTTATTATATATACCATGAGCGATACGGAAATAGATCTAGTAATCTCTTCCTTTATCCAAGAAAAGGCATTTCTAGTTTGCATGGTCCAATCATTGATCCTGATAATTTTTCTACAATAAAATTTGGTAGGTTGCTGGCATAGTTCCCTATCCTATCCATGATTCTGCTATTTACTGAAATAAATTTCCTGGAATATGGGAAGAATCCCTTGGCTTGGGTAGCTATAAAGAAAAATATTTGAATGTTGTTTAGCTTTTGTACAAAATAAAATAACAAACTTTCAAATATGATCAGTGGATCTTTTTTTCAGTCATTCATTGAATGATAAATCACTACAAGTGAAGGAGATACGCGATTTAAATAACGGAAAATCCAATATTTGAAAATTGTATCTAAAATGACTGGAAAAGTGGAAACAAGACCAGATATAATTTGATCATTCTGAGCAAATCCAAAATCCTTATAGACGGAACCAATCATTAGTTCCCAACCATGGGTCGAATGGAATCCTATACATAAATCAGTTAATAAAAGAATGGAAAAAGCTTTTATTGTGTCACTTAAATTATATAGGAATTCTTGAACCCGCGAGTTAAGAATAATAAGTTCTTGATTACCTAGACTGGAATAACCACTTAGAATAACGAAACAGATTATGTTTGTCGAGAAGTGTAAAATCGCATGGATACGATCCTCGTTGTGCGCCTTGATCAATTGGATGGTTTCTTTGTATATTTCGATACGAAGATTTTGTAGACGTGTTTCCGGGTATTCCTTTAGCATTTCATCCAAGAGGAACAGTTCTTTGAGTTCTATGAATTTTTTTAGAATATTATTTTCTTGAATATCATTCAAGAAGATTTCGGATTGCCTAGTATTCCACCAATTAGTAACCCAAGATTTCAGACATCTCTTAAATGTGAAAGAGATGCACCAGGGCAAAAAGACTATAGGTGTAAAATATAGAAAGGGAATGAATGCTTTCTTTTTTGCCATTTTTCGTCTTTATCTAATGAACTCAGCTTCATCTCATTCGTCAACTCTATAGGATGATAATAATGTTTGTATCAAGCATAAGTTCTATTACAAGTCCTAGAGCCTATATATTTATATATATAAATAAATATATAATCTATTCCCGCGTCTTTTTCGTTTCAATTCGGGAGTTAGTCTTTTAATTTAGAAAGAATACAGAAATAGACTAAAAAATTGAAAGAATCCACTGCCAATTTTTGAATTAAGAAAAAGATATTGTTTAAAAAGATATCAATTGCCAAGATTCGAAGCAATTACCCCTTTTTTTGATGAATACATGAAGGAGGACTTCGCGTAATGAATATTAGTCCGATTTCGAAACCAAAGAAGGCCTCTTCTATCAAAACAAAATAGAAAAATTTCGAAAAAGAAAATATCTTTTCCCTAAGGAAGCATTCATTTTTCCGTTCATTTCTTTTTTTTTAACAAAGTACTTCAATTGGTACACGCAAGAAACAGGCCAATTCCCCAGCTTTGTCTACAATTTGTTGTGTAGTAAAATTCTCGTCAATACGAGTCAAGGGAATGAATCCCTGTCCTCGGATTTCCATATAAATGATACAACGAGGATAAATACCCTCTTTACTAATTTTGGTGGACTGATTCAGAATTCTGATGGACTGAACATCGTTCATAAGGAATCGGAGAAAAATACGACGATTTTTTCCAGGAAATCCCCAACGAAAAATACACACTATTCCCTCTTTTTTATCGAATCGATTATAACCACCACCCACATTCCACCAAATTGTACACCACAAATAAGAACTAATAAAGAGACCCGCGATTCCATAGAAAGACATCACCATCCCCTGTGGAAAAAAAAGAATTTGCTGAGACGGAAATAAAGATAACAAATCCCTACCAAGATAACTGGAAGTTCCAACCAACAAGAAACCTAATGAACCTAAAAAAAGGATAAAGGCCCAGCAGAAATTACTTGTTTTTCGAGACCCCGCTTTAAGTTCTATCAATAAATGTTCTGATCGCCAATCCATATTAGATCTAGTTTTGTTTTATTAGAATTGGGAAAATAGATAACCCAAGCAAATGAATTGAATTTTACTTGACTTTTCTTTGTTTCCGAAGTAACTCTCATCAACTAGCACTATTTTGATGTAAACCTTTAACAGTAATTCATCGAATTGCTTCCAGATCTAAATATATATCTGATTTGTGCCTACTGTCCGTATCTAAAAAATCTTGTTCCTTTGAACATGAAGAAATAAAGAAGCCATTGCAATTGCCGGAAATACTAGGCCCACTAAAGGCACAAAAAAGGAGGGTAAGTTTATCATAGAATGGGTACCTCGATTTAATATTTGTACCTGTTATATATATTTATAGAAATCTCATATCATATATATTATTTTTTTTTTTTTTTTTTCTTATATTGTTTTATAAAGATAGTCTCTAATCACTAGAATTCAAATATACTTTACTTATACTAAGTATATTTGATAAATTATACTAAGTATAGCTAAGTTAATATATAGAATATATATGTTCTATATTATATATATTCAGTCTATATAATGAGTATAAATGAGTATATTGAGTATGAGTATAAAATAGAATAAATAAGAAATAAATTAATAAAAATAAAATATATATATATATAATAAAAATGGAAATAATAAGGAGTGTAGAACATAGAACTCAAATAATGGATGGATTTCGCCTTCTATTTCTCCAAGAAACATATGTATGATAATACACCTTTTTATTTTATTTGTTTGGAATTTTAAAAATGAAAAAAAAAGAATAAAAAAAAATTGATTTTAGGCTATGCTAGATTTTTCATTTTGAGTCAAAGGCAAGAAAGCATGGAGCTGAAATAACTCACTTAAAACCCCCTTTAAAGTATTACGCGGTACGATTGAATCAAATAAGCCCTTATGGAATAAATATTCAGCTGCTTGTGAACCTTCGGGTACTGTCTTATTCAACGTTTGTTCAATTACTCTTTTACCCGCAAATGCAATGTAAGCATTGGGTTCGGCAATAATGATATCCCCCAACATGCCAAAACTAGCTGTCACCCCCCCAGTAGTAGGAGATGTAAGGATGGATACATAGAATAACCTTTTATTTGTTTGATAATCATATAAAGCAGAAGAAATTTTAGCCATTTGCATTAAGCTCAGACTTCCTTCTTGCATACGTGCTCCTCCGGACGCACATACTAGAATAAGAGGTAAAAGTTGATTGGCAGCATATTCGACCAAACGGGTGATTTTCTCACCTACTACGGATCCCATACTACCCCCCATAAACTGAAAATCCATGATCCCAATAGCTACAGGAATACCGTTTAGTTGACCTGTGCCCGTTTGAATAGCCTCAGTTAATCCTGTCTTTCTTTGATAAGAATCCATACGATCTTTATAAGGTTCCTCTTCCGAATGAAATTCAATTGGATCCAGAGAGACCATGTCTTCATCCATAGGATTCCAAGTACCTGGATCAATCGAGAGTTCGATTCTATCTGAACTGCTCATTTTCAAATGATATCCACAATGTTCACAAATATTCATTTTTGATTTAAAAAATTTCTTATAATTTAATCCATAACAATTTTCGCATTCAATCCATAAATGCTTGTATTTTTGAGTTTCATCGAGATCATTAGAACTCTCTCTTCTAGTTAAATCTTTATCATTTATATCATTCTTGAAAGTTATTATACTAGAACTATCGCTTTCATTACTATTTCTGACCTTACCACAAATATAACTATAAAAGTAACTGTCATTGTATTTATCATTCTCACCTAAAATGTGACTACCAATACAGATTTGAGAACGAAGATAACTCTCAATGCAACTATGAATGTCATTATTCCAACTAGATTTAATATCATACACGTAATGATCATCATGTCTCTTAAAGACATTATTAAGATAGCTAGAATTCTTATAGCTATAAAAAAGACTTTCTGGTTCACTTAGAAAAGAATGATCATTGTCAATCTCCAAAATCTTATTTTCAATATCAAAATATATGGAATAACTGTTCCTCTTGCTATTGTTATCCCTAACTAAAATTATTTTATCAGATAGGAAATTCTGGATGTTCCTGACACCGACTAAATAATCAACATTACTGTAACTAGAATTGTCACTATCATTCCAGCTAGGAAAGTTTTTTTCCATATCAATAAAAATTGGGTCTTCACTTACACTGGTATTTTCAATAGGACCAAAACTATCCATTGATTTTCTTAACCCACACCCGTATTCTAACTGCCCATTAAACAACATAGAATTGAACCACCATTTTTCCATAGAGTTATGTTCCTCTATTAACAAAAAAATACAATAGATGAATAGTCATTCGATGAAAAATTATTCAAATAGTTTTAATATTCTATCTCATTTATTTACTATCAAAAAAGGATATAATAAATCCAATCACTAGAATTGGTAACTGATAATAAAAACGAGCGAGTGAGTAAAAAAAAAAGATTCTTTTTCGTGAGAACCTGTAGTATTATTTCACTATATATGTCATTATATGTGCTGGAATTCTTTTTCAATTCGATTTCCCCCCCCCTTTTTTAGAAAAAACGTATTCTAATAACTATAAATATTATATTCAATAATAAAAGAAATAATAAAAAGATATAATATGATGATAATATAGAATAAGATTTTTTTCATTCTCTTCTTTTTATTAGATTTAAATGTTATTAGATTTAAATGTTATTATATTTAAATGAAAAAAAAAATAAACCTCATTGGGGGTAATAATTTATAGACCCAATGAGTTCATTTAGTCAGTATTCATTTGCCTTTTCCTATATATATATTTTTTTCTACAATCTCTATCCATTTTTTTTTTTATTTTGAAGACCGATAAAAATCCATTTTTTTGGCTATCCAAAATATCATTTTATGTTAACAATAAGAAATAGAAAATTAGGTATGGAGAGCGGGAGGGGGGATAAAAAAGAAAAGAGTTCTATAAATCTATATACAAGTCATCCACACCCTCCTTTTTTTTTTTTCATTAATTAACTTTCGTTTGTTGAGTAGGGGAAAGTTCCAAAGAAACACCGGCCCTTTTTGAAATATCCTGAACAGTTCCTGTAGGTTGAGCGCCCTGTTCAAGGAAATATAGAATAACAGGAATATTTAAATAGGTTTGATTCTTTATTGGATCATAAAAACCCACTTTACGAAGATCTCTTCCCCCTCTTCGGGATCGAACATCAATTGCAACGATTCGATAAACGGCTCATTGGGATAGATATAGATGAATAATACACCCCCCCATAGAAACGTATAAGAAGTTTTCTCCTCGTACGGCTCCTTTCTAAAAAAAAAACTCCCCGTATTCGCAACCTCATAACTCAAATTGGATAACTCTCAAAGGAAAACAAAACCCGTAGGTATTTCATTTATTGAGCGGTCTCTACCCCCTTTTCTTGACCGTCTTATTTTGAATCCATTTTTTTCTTCATTCTAATAGAATGGTTATTCTAATTCTAATGGAATTTTTGAGACAATTAAAAATGGTATTTACTTGTTACAGGATCTTTTAGCTTTTCCTTGAATCATTGGGTTTAGACATTACTTCGGGGATCTTTAATCGTTTCAAAAATGGCAGCAACATACCATTTCTTTTTATTTCTCTCAACGAATCATACAAATAGAAGGTTTATTCCCTCGGATACACTTTTGATCGAAAAAGTTTTACCAATTCCAACAAATTAAACTTTTTTAACCTTGCTTAAATTGGATCCTTTCGATTTCTTTATCAAAAATATACTTACGAAGTTGTTCTAACTTATTCATTTTTACTAACCTTAGATACTTGCCCCTGAGAAATGAATCAACTCGAGCTCCATCGTGTACTATTTACATCATCAACCCCTCTCCCGTCCCCTAAACAATGAGTTCTAGTGGAACAGAACAAACGATGTCGAGCCAAGAACACTTCCATTTCTATATATTTATATATATTTCTATATACATACTAGAAAAAGATAGCGGATGTAAGAATCCACAGCTAATCTAATCATGTCTTTCAAGTCGCACGTTGCTTTTTACCACATCGTTTCAAACGAAGTTTTACCATAACATTCCTTTAGTTTGGATCCGGTATGTAATTGATTCAATTATGAAATCGTGAATAGTCATTGATTCAATCGATACATAATAATCTATCCTTTTTACTTCTAGGTTTTCTTTCCATATGAATGGAAAATTTAGAAATCTAAAGAAGTAAAAAATAACTCAAATTAACTCGATATTTTATGAAAAATTTATTCAAATCAATATATATAAATATAATATAAAAGAAATATATATGAACTATGAACTCAAATTTATTTTTTTTTAATAATTTAAAATTATCCACAGTGATTACAAAAAAAGGAAAAAAAGAAAGTTTGAAGATGTCGATTCAAAAGCGACTCTATTTAGATTAGAGACGTTAATAAAAAAGGGATATCCATCAGGAATGGATATCCTCTGGGACGGAAGGATTCGAACCTCCGAATAGCGGGACCAAAACCCGTTGCCTTACCGCTTGGCCACGCCCCATTTTTGATTCGACATTCAATTAATTTAATAAACACTATTATTGGTATTGGTTATTCGTCAACTATACCCCCCCCAATCCATAGAATAAATTGTTGCTAGGAGTTTTATATGCGTAGATATAGAATAAGACTGAAATTCTTGATCATTACATAGAATTCAATTAAGATATTGTATGAAAGTATTATTTCTTTTCTTCTTTTTTTTTTTTTTCAGACTGGAAAGATTTTTAACTAGATAAATTCAAATCAAATAAGGATTTTGGAGGGTCTGATTGTATTTGATATTTTTTTTTTTAAATAAATTGTATTATATATTATTCTATTTAATATATTCTAATAATATATTAAATAGAATAATCTAAATATATATTAATAGATATATTAATTATGTATTATGTATATAAATAAAATTATATTAATTATGTATATAAAATTCTTAATATAGTCTAAAAAAAATTATATATATATATACAATAATATACAATAAAGATTGTAATAAAAAAAAAACAGTAAATTTTCTTAAGGAACAAAATGTTTGTTATGCTTAATATCTTTAGTTTGGTCTGTATTTGTATTCACTCCGCCCTTTATTCAAGTAGTTTTTTCTTGGCGAAATTACCTGAAGCCTATTCTTTTTTGAATCCAATTGTGGATGTTATGCCAGTAATACCTGTACTCTTTTTTCTTTTAGCTTTTGTTTGGCAAGCTGCTGTAAGTTTTCGATGAGATCTTGCATTTGAATAAATGTCCGAAAAAAATTAGGAATTTATTCGAAAACAAAAATTGGAAAAAAAAAAAGATCAGATAAGTCTTACAGTGTGAATCCTCGATTCAAATA